TATATAGTAGCATAAATTTTTGTAACAATATATATGCTAATATCTCGTGGGTTATATTGCGTTGTACGGTTTTCCTGGTTTAGGGGTTTGACAGGAAGTTAAGGGCCGTCCCAACGTGGGGGGAGGGGGGGGTTTGTCGGATGGTTAGGGCGAGGGGGAAGATCTTAGATTATTGTGGTATAATAAATTGATCTGTTATGTACTTGATATATTTTAATGTGATTCTTGATTCCATGTCTTTTCACCATTCAATTGTACAGTCCTTGAAGGCAGGATATCCAACATCCAATTTGTATGGAGTCAACACTTTGAAATGCCAAGTGAAAACGGCCTAAAAAATAAGAGTAACCAAATGTATTAATGTTAATGCTTGCATGTTGAGTAACGAGTTTTATGTATCACACCATTAACCATATGTTCTTCACCACTATCGTGGTTTGACCATGTTTATGTTCTTGAAATAGGAACCAAATGTCAGTAAAAGTCATTTTATGTCACTCTTATGCCAATGTCTTTTCCATATCATTAATTCTCTGTGATTAGGCCATGTCTTGGTGGGTTCTCATTTATTGTGGGTCACGTGTTAAAAGAAGTTTATCCAGTACATGTTGTATGTCGATATATTCATGTATGTAATATAATACATACTATGTACTAGTACATTTATATATGTAATATAATACATACTATGTACTAGTACATTTATATATGTAATATAATACATACTATGTACTAGTACATTTATATATGTAATATAATACATACTATGTACTAGTACATTTATATATGTAATATAATACATACTATGTACTAGTACATTTATATATGTAATATAATACATACTATGTACTAGTACATTCATATATGTGATATAATACATACTATGTACCGGTACATTTATACATGTAATATACAATGTACTATGCGCTCGTACATGCTGGTTGTACTATATCAGAGGGTAGTTTAATTTAGAATTTTAGCTTTGGGAGCTAAAGGTGGGAGTTAAAATCTCTTCTCTTTGAGCATTAGGGGGGATTTTAGCCCCCAGTCTTCGGATTACAAGACCGATGCTTTGGGCGTTTAAGCTACTGAATGCAGTTTCATTTGAGTATTTTGTTTTCTACTAGTCCTGCTAGTGGGGCCAGGATTAAGAATAGTATGAAGTATAGTGCTGATGCCACTTGCCCGATGATGATGAATGGGTGTTCAACTGGTATTCCTCCGATTCATGTTAGTACTGCTACATCTGCTACGAGGGTTCAGAATAAAAATTGCGTAAGAGGGCGGAAAGTTAGGCCTTGCTGCTTTGATGTGTGTAAGATTGGTACTAATATGAGTACTAGAATTGAGAAAAGTAGTGCTAATACTCCTCCTAGTTTGTTTGGAATGGATCGGAGAATAGCGTAGGCAAATAGAAAGTATCATTCTGGTTTGATGTGTGGAGGTGTTACTAGTGGATTGGCGGGTGTAAAGTTTTCTGGGTCACCTAGTAGGTTTGGGGAGAAAAGGGCTAGAGATGTTAGGGATGTTAGTAGAATTACGAACCCTAGCAGGTCTTTGTAGGAGAAATAGGGGTGGAATGAGATTTTGTCGGCGTCTGAGTTTAACCCTGCTGGGTTGTTTGAGCCTGTTTCGTGTAGAAATAATAGGTGTAATACTGTAACGGCTGCGATTACGAATGGGAATAGGAAGTGAAAGGCGAAGAATCGTGTGAGGGTGGCGTTGTCTACGGAGAATCCCCCTCAGATTCATTGGACTAGCGTGTCTCCTACGTATGGGACGGCGGAGAGTAGGTTGGTAATTACGGTTGCACCTCAGAAGGATATTTGTCCTCATGGTAGTACGTATCCTACGAAGGCGGTTATTATTACTAGGAGTAATAGTACTACTCCGATGTTTCATGTTTCTTTATATAGGTATGACCCATAGTAGAGCCCTCGGCCGATGTGTAGGTAGATGCAGATGAAGAAGAAAGAGGCTCCGTTTGCGTGGATGTTTCGGATTAGTCAGCCGTAGTTTACATCTCGGCAGATGTGTGTAACTGAGGAGAATGCTGTTGAAATATCAGAAGTATAGTGTATGGCTAGGAATAGGCCTGTGAGGATTTGTGTGGCCAGGCAGAGACCTAGTAGGGAGCCGAAGTTTCATCATGCTGAGATGTTTGATGGGGTGGGTAGGTCTACAATGGCGTCATTAGCAATTTTTAGAAGGGGGTGTGTTTTTCGGAGGTTTGCCATTAGCGGTTTCTGTAGTTGAATTACAACGATGGTTTTTCAAGTCATAGGTCTTGGTTAAACTCCGAGTAGAAATTATGGCCTATTTTACTTTTTTGTTTTTAATTGGTTTGGTACTTGGTTTTGTGGCTGTGGCTTCTAATCCTGCGCCTTATTTTGCGGCTTTGGGTTTAGTGGCTGTGGCTGCGGTTGGGTGCGGGATATTGGCGAGCCATGGGGGTTCTTTTTTGTCTTTAGTTTTGTTCTTAATCTATTTGGGCGGGATACTTGTTGTGTTTGTGTACTCTGCGGCTTTAGCCGCAGAGCCTTATCCTGAGTCTTGAGGGGATTGGTCTGTTTTTGGTTATGTTGTGGTGTACTTTTTGGGTGTTTGTTTGGTTGGAGTGTGGTTATCTTTTGGCTGGTATGGGTATTCGTGGGTGGTTGTTGATGAGCTCGAGAGTTTTTCTGTCTTGTGTGGAGACTATAGCGGTGTGTCTTTGATATATTCATTGGGGGGCGGGATGTTGGTTGTGTGTGGGTGGGTGCTTTTGTTGGCGTTGTTTGTAGTGTTGGAGTTAACGCGGGGGCTAAGTCGTGGAGCTTTGCGGGCTGTTTAATAGAGGATGAGTGGGATGGTAATTAGTGTGGTTGTTAGGAGGAAGATGCTTAAGTACGTTTTAATTATTCCTCGTTGTAGGTCGTTGGTTAGTTTGATTATTGGGATTTGGCATGAGGCAACCCCCTTTGGCCCTGCTTTTTCGAATCATGTTTGGTCGACTAGTTGTGAGGCCATGGTTTGTCCTATGGTTAGGTTAATTTTTGGTACTATTCGGTGCATTACTGTTGGGAAGAATCCTAATATGTTTGAGAAATTGTGGGTTGGTATTGTGGGTGTTTTCTTGAATTGTTTGTTGGTCAGGTTGGATAACTCTATTGCTGTTAGTAGGCCGACGATTGTTACTATTAGGGCGCTTGTTTTTAGGGTGGTGGGTATAGTTATGGTTTGTGTTTTGGTGGGTAGGAGATTCGAGGTAATAATCAGTCCGGCAGTAATGCTTCCTCATGCTAGTCGTTTAATTGGGTTGATCACTGATGGGTTGTTTTCATTGATTGGGGCTATTGGTAGGAATCGTGGGTTATTTATGGATGTAAAGAAGATGATTCGGAAGCTGTAGATTGCTGTGAATGAGGTGGCGATCAGGGTGAGTGTTAGGGCTCAGGCGTTAAGGTGGGATGTGTTAAGTGCTTCGATGATGGCATCTTTGGAGAAAAATCCTGCTAGGAAGGGGGTTCCTGTTAGGGCCAGGCTCCCAATGGTCATACATGATGAGGTGAGTGGTATTATGTTGTGTATTCCTCCTATTTTTCGGATGTCTTGTTCGTCGTTTAGGCTGTGGATAACAGAGCCAGAGCATAGGAAAAGTATGGCTTTGAAGAAGGCGTGTGTGCAGATGTGTAAGAAGGCCAGTTGTGGTTGATTTAGGCCAATTGTTACTATTATTAGTCCCAGTTGGCTTGATGTGGAGAATGCAACGATTTTTTTAATGTCGTTTTGTGTTAGGGCGCATGTGGCTGTAAATAGGGTTGTAAGTGCCCCTAGGCAGAGGCAGGTTGATAAAGCGAGTTGGTTGTTTTCTATTAGAGGGTGGAGTCGAATGAGTAGGAAGATTCCTGCTACGACTATGGTGCTTGAGTGTAGTAGGGCGGAGACTGGCGTTGGGCCTTCTATTGCAGATGGTAATCAGGGATGGAGGCCAAATTGGGCTGATTTTCCGGTTGCTGCTAAGATGAGGCCTATGGCGGGGAGTGTGAGGTTTATGTTTTGTGATGTAATGAATATTTGTTGGATTTCTCATGAATTTAGGTTTGTTGCGAGCCATGCTATGGCTATGATCAGTCCGATGTCTCCTACTCGGTTGTAGATTACTGCTTGTAATGCGGCAGTGTTGGCGTCTGCTCGGGCGTATCACCACCCAATGAGGAGGAATGATATGATTCCTACTCCTTCTCAGCCAATAAAAATTTGGAACATGTTGTTTGCGGTTACTAGGATTATTATTGCCACCAGGAATATCAGGAGATATTTAAAGAATCGATTTATGTTTGGATCTGCATGTATATATCATGAAGCGAACTCTAGAATAGATCAGGTTACGTAGAGGGCTACTGGTGTGAAGATGACTGAGTACTGGTCGAATTTGAGGCTAATGTTGATGTCAAAAGTTGTTGTGTTTATTCATTGTCAGCTGAAGGTAATTGTTTCTATTCCTTGGTCTAAGAAGATAAAGAGTGGTAGGAGGCTGACGTAGAAGGCTGTTTGTACGGAGACTTTGGCTTGTGTTGTGGCTCAGGTTTTTTGGTTTGGGTTTGGGTTTATTGTGGTAATTAAGGGATAGGTGAGTAGTGCGAGAATGGTTAGTAGGCTTGAGGTAAATATTAGAGTTGTATGCATAGCTTCTACTTGGAGTTGCACCAAGAGTTTTTGGTTCCTAAGACCAATGGATGGACTTTTATCCTTTAGAAGCGTGAGAGATCCATGGAGTTGAACCATGGTGCTAAAGAGTTAGCAGTTCTTAGCCCCTCTTGGCTCCCTCGGCAGATAAAGAGGTTTTATCTCTTATTTTTAGAGTCACGGCCTAACGTTTTGTTTAAACTATATCTGCAGAAGCATCATCCTCATATTAGTTCGGGTTTTAGTATGAGGAGCAGGATTGGGATGAGGTGGAGTGTTATTAGTAGGTGTTCTCGGGTGTGTGAGGGTTCTAGGATTAGGATGTGGTTTGGAGTTGGGCCTCGTTGTGTTATTAGGAATATGTATAGGGAATAGCTGGCGGTAATGAGTGTTCCCAGTCCTGTTAACAGGATTGTTCATAGTGATCAGTTTATTATGGATGCGATAATTATTAATTCTCCTATGAGGTTGGGTAGGGGTGGTAAGGCCAGGTTGGCTAGGTTTATAATGAACCATCAGGCGGCCATGAGTGGTAGAACTGTTTGCAGCCCTCGGGCGAGTAGTAGGGTTCGGCTGTGGGTTCGTTCGTAGTTTGTATTGGCTAGGCAGAATAGGGCTGAGGATGCTAATCCGTGTGCAATTATTAAGATGATTGCTCCTGTGAAGCCTCATGGGGTTTGGATTAGGATTCCTCCTGCCACTAGGCCTATGTGGCTTACAGAGGAGTAGGCAATTAGTGATTTTAGGTCGGTCTGTCGTAAACAGATTGAGCCGGTTATGATAATGCCTCATATTGCTAAAGCAATGAATGGGTATGCCAGTTCTTTGGTTATTGGGCTTAGTATAACTATTATGCGTATTATGCCATAACCTCCAAGTTTGAGTAGGACGGCAGCTAGGACTATCGACCCTGCGATTGGGGCCTCTACGTGGGCTTTTGGGAGTCAGAGGTGGACCCCGTAGAGTGGTATTTTTACTAGGAAGGCTATGAGACAACCTACTCATCATATTGTACTTCCTCAAGAATTTGGATGTGTTGTATTTATGTGTTGTGTTAGTAGTATGGAGAGGGTACCGATGTCTTTTTGTACTGTCAACAGTGCAACTAGGAGGGGCAGGGAGCCTGCTAACGTGTAGAATAGAAAGTATGTTCCTGCGTTTAGTCGCTCTGTTTGGTTGCCTCATCGTGTAATGATAATTAGTGTGGGGATGAGTGTGGCTTCAAATATGATATAAAATATGATGATTTCGGTTGCGCTGAATGCTATAATTAACAAGGTTTGGAGCGAGGCTAAAAGGGTTAGGTAGGTGCGTTGGCGGTTGACGGGTTCTGGTGAAGTGTGATTCTGGCTTGCCAAAATTATTAGTGGTAGTAGTCAGCAGGTTAATACTAGCAAGGGTGTTGATAGTGGATCTGTTGCTATGTATGTATTTGAGGCGGTTCATCCTGTTTCTGAGGTTCACTTAAATCATGTTAAGCTGAATAGGGCAATTATTAGGCTTTGTGCGGTGGTTGTGGTTCATAGCCATTTTTTAGGGGCTAATCAGATTGTTGGAAAGAGCATGAGCGTGGGGAGAAGGATTTTTAACATTGTAGTAGGTTGAGGTTTTGCAGTCGATCGGTTCCGTGGGTGCGTGAGGTGGCTACAAGCAGGGCCAATCCTGCGCTAGCTTCGCATGCTGAAAAGGCTAGGAGGAGTATTGGAGATGTGGATGATACGATTGAGTCTGATTGTAGGGCCCACAAGGATAGGGCGATGAATAGAGATAATATTATTCCCTCCAGGCAGAGTAGGGCTGATAAAAGGTGTGTTCGGTGAAAGGCTAGGCCTATTAGTCCTAGTATAAATGCTGAGCTAAAACTGAAGTGTACGGGAGTCATGAGATGATTATGGACTTGAACCATAGTTTACTGAGCCGAAATCAGGGGTCTTGCTTTGGACTAATCATCTATTCGGCTCACTCTAGGCCGCCTTGGGCTCATTCGTATGCCAGGCCCAGGGTGAGTAAGGCGAGGATTGTGGTGGCTCAGAAGAGGGTCTCTGTGGGGGTTAGAAGTTGGTCTCCTCATGGTAGTGGCAGTAATAGGGCGATTTCTAGGTCGAATAAAAGGAAAAGAATGGCGACTAGAAAAAATCGTAGGGAAAATGGCAGGCGAGCGGAACCAAGAGGGTCAAAGCCGCATTCGTATGGAGATAACTTTTCTGAGTCTGGGTTTGTTTGGGGCAATCAGAATGAAATAGTGATTAGCACTACGGATAGAATGCTGGTGATGGTTAGAATAGTTGTGATTAAATTCATTGTCTTTCCTTGGCATTGAACCAAGACTAAGTGATTGGAAGTCACCTGTACTAGCATTAATACTAGAAAGACTATGATCCTCATCAGTAGATAGATACGTAAAGGAAGAGTCAGACTACATCGACGAAGTGTCAATATCAGGCAGCAGCTTCAAATCCGAAGTGGTGTTGTGATGTAAAGTGGTACTGTACTTGTCGTAGAAGGCAAATTGCTAGGAAAGTGGAGCCAATAATTACGTGTAGGCCGTGGAAGCCTGTAGCAACGAAGAAGGTTGAGCCGTACACGCCATCGGCGATTGTGAATGGGGCCTCGTAATATTCTATTATTTGGAGCAGGGTGAAGTAGAAGCCTAGTGTAATAGTTAGAGTTAAGGATTGAATAGCTTGTTTGCGTTCGCCTTCTATTAGGCTATGGTGGGCCCAGGTGACTGTGACACCAGAGGCGAGTAGTACAGCTGTGTTTAGTAGGGGTACTTCGAATGGGTCTAGGGTGGTGATTCCAGTGGGGGGTCAACATCCTCCTAGTTCAGGAGTTGGGGCGAGGCTTGAGTGGTAAAAGGCTCAGAAAAATCCGGCGAAAAAGAATACTTCTGATGTGATGAATAAGATTATACCGTAGCGCAGGCCTTTCTGTACGGGCGGAGTGTGATGTCCTTGGAAGGTGCCTTCTCGGATGATATCTCGTCATCATTGGTATATTGTTAGTAGCAGGAGAATAAGTCCGAGGGTTATTAGAGTGGTGGAGTGAAAGTGAAATCAAATTGCTAGTCCTGATGTTATTAGTAGGGCAGCGATTGCGCCTGTTAGTGGCCAGGGGCTTGGGTCAACCATGTGGTATGCATGTGCTTGGTGTGCCATTAAACGTTTTCTTGTAGATAGAGGCTTAATAGGAGGACGAATACGTAGGCCTGGATTATGGCTACTGCTACCTCTAGTAAGGTTAGTAGGAAAAGTACGGTTGATGTGAGAATGGCTACTGTTGGCATTATGGGGAATAGCACGAAAGCGGCAGTGGCAATGAGTTGAATTAGCAGGTGTCCTGCTGTTAGGTTGGCTGTGAGTCGCACCCCTAGGGCTAGTGGTCGGATAAATAAACTGATTGTTTCGATGATGATTAGGACAGGGATTAGAGGTGCAGGGGTGCCTTCTGGGAGAAGGTGGCCCAGTGCAATAGTAGGTTGGTTGCGTATTCCAATAATTACTGTGGCTAGCCAGAGGGGCACGGCTAGGCCTATGTTTAAAGATAGTTGGGTTGTTGGTGTAAATGTATATGGTAGCAGTCCAAGTAGGTTTAGTGTTATTAGGAAAACTATTAAGGAGGCAAATAGTACTGCTCATTTATGCCCGCTGATGTTTAGCGGTAGTAGTAGTTGTTGAGTAAACCGGTTAATGAACCAGCTCTGCAGGGTTAAGAGGCGGTTGTTTAGTCAGCGGTTTGATGGGGTTGGATATAGTGTTCATGGCAGGGTTAGTGCTAAGGCGACTAGTGGGATTCCCAGGTATGTTGGGCTTGCAAATTGGTCAAAAAAACTTAGTATCATGGTCAGCTTCAGGGTTCGGGCTTGGGTTTTTCTGTGTTTTGGGTATTTGGGTCGTTTGTAAAGGAGTGGGCTGTGATTTTTGGCGGGATGGTGGTCAAGAATACTAATCACGAGAATATTAGGATTGCAAATCAGGGTGCGGGGTTTAGCTGTGGCATGTCACTAGGGGTGGTTGGAAGTCACCAATCTTTAGCTTAAAAGGCTAATGCTAGTTCCTGTTTAGCTTCCTAGTGAGGCGTCTTCTAGTATTAGAGAGGATCAGTTTTCAAAGTGTTCTAATGGGACTGCTTCTACTACGATTGGTATAAAGCTATGGTTTGCTCCGCAGATCTCGGAGCACTGACCATAAAATACTCCTGGTCGTGAGACGATGAATGCTGTTTGATTTAGGCGTCCGGGCACGGCATCCATTTTGACTCCGAGGGCAGGGACTGCTCATGAATGTAGTACGTCTTCGGCCGATACTAGTACTCGGACTGGAGACTCTATTGGTACAACTATTCGGTGGTCTGTTTCTAGTAGCCGGAATTGTCCTGGAGTTAGGTCTTGTGTTGGGATTATGTAGGAGTCGAAACCCAGGTCCTGGTAGTCTGTATACTCGTAGCTTCAGTATCATTGATGTCCTATGGCTTTAATAGTCAGGTGCGGGTCATTGACTTCGTCTATAAGGTATAGGATTCGGAGGGATGGGAGAGCGATAAGAATAAGGATCACTGCTGGTAAAACTGTTCATACAATTTCGATTTCTTGAGAGTCGATAGTGTACTTATCTGTTAGTTTGGTAGACACTATTGCTACAATAATATAAAGTACTAGGGTGCTGATTAGGAATACGATTATAAGTGCATGGTCGTGAAAGTGTAGGAGTTCTTCTATTACAGGTGAGGCCGCGTCTTGGAGTCCTAATTGTGAAGGATGTGCCATTGTGGCCTGTGGCCCAAGGTACGCGAGGGTTTAACTCACAATTCCGCCTTGACAAGGCGGCGTAATATCTGTTTTACTAGTGCCTTAATGGAGAAAGTGGCAGAATGGTAGTGCGGTCGACTTGAATTCGATGTACGGGGGTTCGATTCCTTCCTTCCTCGTCAGTAGTAGTTAGGGTTAAGAAGGTCTGGGTGTGTAAATGTGTACTGTATTTGTACGAAGGCTGGTTCTTCGAATGTGTGGTACGGAGGGGGGCAGCCGTGTAGTCACTCTACGTTTGTCATGGTTAGTTCCACAGCCATGACTTCTCGTTTGGCTGCAAATGCCTCTCATAAGATGAACAGGAACATAATAACAGCTACTAGTGAGATAAGGGAACCAATTGAGGAGATTGTGTTTCAAAGAGTGTAGGCGTCTGGGTAGTCTGAATATCGACGGGGTATTCCGGCTAGTCCCAGGAAGTGCTGGGGAAAGAAAGTCAGGTTTACCCCAATAAATATTACTCCAAAGTGGATTTTTGTCCACGTGCTGTGAAGTGTATATCCTGTAAATAGGGGGAATCAGTGCACAAAGGCCCCTATGATGGCAAATACGGCTCCCATTGACAGGACATAGTGGAAGTGGGCTACAACGTAGTATGTGTCGTGCAGGACGATGTCAATAGATGAGTTTGCTAAGACAATTCCGGTTAGGCCCCCTACGGTAAATAAGAAAATAAATCCGAGAGCTCATAAGAGGGGGGTGTCTCATTTAATTGATCCGCCATGCAGGGTTGCTAACCAGCTGAAAACTTTTACACCGGTTGGAATTGCGATAATTATTGTGGCGGAGGTAAAATAAGCGCGAGTGTCCACATCCATCCCTACTGTGAATATGTGGTGTGCTCATACAATGAATCCTAGTAGACCAATGGCTATTATTGCTCAAACCATGCCCATGTATCCAAAGGGTTCTTTTTTACCGGCGTAGTAGGCTACGATATGGGAAATTATTCCAAATCCTGGCAGGATGAGGATATAAACTTCTGGGTGTCCAAAGAATCAAAATAGGTGTTGGTATAGGATTGGGTCTCCTCCTCCTGCAGGGTCAAAGAAGGTTGTGTTTAGATTGCGATCTGTGAGGAGTATAGTAATACCTGCAGCTAATACCGGCAGAGATAGCAGGAGAAGTACTGCGGTAACTAAGACAGATCAAACGAATAGTGGTGTTTGGTATTGTGACATGGCGGGCGGTTTTATGTTGATAATTGTAGTAATAAAGTTGATAGCGCCTAGGATTGAGGAGACACCTGCCAGGTGGAGAGAAAAGATGGTAAGGTCTACAGATGCACCTGCGTGGGCTAGGTTACCAGCAAGAGGAGGGTAGACTGTTCATCCAGTACCTGCCCCCGCTTCGACTCCCGAGGAAGCTAACAGAAGAAGGAATGACGGCGGGAGAAGCCAGAAGCTTATATTGTTTATACGGGGGAATGCTATGTCTGGGGCCCCGATCATAAGAGGGACTAGTCAGTTTCCAAACCCACCAATTAAAATAGGCATTACTATAAAGAAGATTATTACGAAGGCGTGTGCCGTGACGATGACATTATAAATTTGGTCATCACCAAGTAGTGCCCCGGGTTGGCTTAGCTCAGCCCGGATTAGTAAGCTTAGTGCTGTTCCAACTATTCCGGCCCAGGCACCAAATACTAGGTAAAGGGTGCCAATATCTTTGTGGTTAGTAGAAAAGAATCAGCGGGTGATTGCCACAGGTAAGATGGCTGAATGTATAAGCGGTGGGTTGTAGCTCCATGAACAGAGGTTTAATTCCTCTTCTTACCAGGCCCTGTGGTGAAAGAGCACGTCAGATTGCAAACCTGAAGGTGCAGGCTAGTAGCCTGCCGGGGCCTCCTCCCGCCTTAGTCCCGGCGGCGGGAGGAGGGCGAAGGTAGATGAATGCTCGCTGGTTTGAGCGCTTAGCTGTTAACTAAGAGTTTGTAGGATCGAGGCCTTCTCATCTAGGAAGACTTTAGCTTAATTAAAGTGTCTGGGTTGCATTCAGGAGATGTGGGGTAGAGTCCTGCAAGTCTTATCAGGGACTAGGAGGTTTTCACTCCTGCTTAAAGCTTTGAAGGCTTTTGGTCTGGTGTTAACCTAAGTCTCTAGTTGGTTAAGCTAAGGATAGCTGGTGTGATTGGTAGTAGTATTATTGCTCCTGTTATTGTTAGGGGTAAAATTAGGCTGGTTCGTGTTGGTGCTGTTCGTCAGTGGGAGATTGTGTTGCTTGTGTTGGGAGAGATTGTTAGTGCTGTGGTGTAGCAGAGTCGTAGGTAAAAGAATAGGCTTAGTAGCGCTGCTATGGCTATTGTGGTGGCTGTTGGGCTTAGGTTTTGTTTGGTTAATTCTTGGATAATTAACCATTTTGGCGCGAATCCCGTGAGAGGAGGTAGGCCTCCGAGTGAGAGTAGGGCGAGGGTGGTTATTGTAGCTAGGACTGGGGTCTTTGCTCAGGTTGTGGCTAGAGTGTTGATTTTGGTTGTGGCGTTTATTTTTAGGGCTAGGAAGATTGTTGTGGTTATGGTGATGTAGATTCCCAGGTTAAGGATTGTGAGGGATGGTATGAGTTGTAGAATAATAATTATTCATCCCAGATGGGCGATGGATGAGTATGCTAGGATTTTTCGGAGTTGTGTTTGGTTTAGGCCGCCTCAGCCGCCTACCAGGGCCGAGAGGACTCCTAGGGTGATTAGGAGGGTTGGTTGGATGGTTGGGGCGATTTGGTAGATTAGGGCGAATGGTGCTAGTTTTTGTCAGGTTGATAAAATTAGTCCTATTGTCAGGTCTAATCCTTGGAGTACTTCTGGCAGTCAGAAGTGGGTTGGGGCTAGTCCGATTTTTAGGGCTAGTCCTAGTATGGCAAGTGTTGTAGCTGCTGGGTTTGATAGCTGTTGGATGTTTCATGTTCCGGTTAGTCAGGCGTTGGTTAGGCTGGCGAATAGGATTAAAGCAGCGGCTGTGGCTTGGATTAGGAAGTATTTAGTGGTAGCTTCTACTGCTCGGGGGTGATGGTGTCGAGATATTATTGGGATGATGGCCAGGGTGTTGATTTCAAGTCCTATTCATGCCAGTAGTCAGTGGGAGCTGGCAAATGTTAGGGTTGTGCCGAGTCCTAGGCTTGAGAGCAGGATTATTGGGATGAGGGGGTTCATTAGTAAAGGAGGGATTTTAACCAACATGTTTGGGGTATGGGCCCAAAAGCTTTATTAGCTGACTTTACTAGGAAGTGGTGTAGTGGAAGCACCAAGAGTTTTGATCTCTTAAGGATGGGTTCGAGTCCCTTCTTTCTAAGGAAATGGAGGGGTTTTAACCCACGTAGTTCACTCTATCAAAGTGGTCCTTAATGATTCAGGCACATTTCCTTATATTGTGGTTAGGTTTGTGGTGGTAACCCTGCGGTGGCAATTGGGAGGGCGGTGTGTCATAGGATTAGGGCTAATGTTAAGGGGAGGAAGTTTTTTCAGATTAAGTGTATTAGTTGGTCGTATCGGAAGCGTGGGTATGATGCTCGTACTCATAGGAAGATAATAGACAGTGCAGCGGCTTTGGTTATTAGGTTGAGCGTAGTTATTTCTGGCAGTAGGGGGTTGTGTGTGGCGCCGAGGAATAGGATCGTTGATAGGGTATTTATTAGTAGGATATTGGCGTATTCGGCTAGGAAAAATAGTGCGAATGGTCCACCTGCGTATTCTACATTGAATCCGGATACTAGTTCAGATTCTCCCTCTGTGAGGTCGAAGGGGGCCCGGTTTGTTTCTGCCAGGGTTGATACGTATCATATAGCTGCTAGTGGTCAGTTTGGTGCTAATAGTCAGATGGCTTCTTGGGCAACGCCAAATGTGTGTAAGGTAAAGTTTCCGGCTAAGATGATTGTCGATAGGAGGATTAGTCCTAGGCTTACTTCGTATGAGATAGTTTGGGCTACGGCTCGTAGTGCTCCAATTAGTGCATATTTTGAGTTGGATGCTCATCCTGAGCCTAAGATTGAGTATACCGCTAGGCTTGATAGTGCTAGGATAAATAGGATTCCTAGGTTTAAGTCAACTACGGGGTATGGAATTGGTATGGGGGCTCATAGGGTCAGGGCTAGTGTTAGGGCCAAGGTTGGAGTGGCTAGGAATAGGAAGGGTGAGGAAGTGGAGGGTCGAATGGGTTCTTTGATAAATAGTTTAACTCCGTCCGCAATTGGTTGTAGGAGGCCGTAGGGTCCTACTACGTTTGGTCCTTTTCGTAGTTGTATGTAGCCTAGTACTTTGCGTTCTAGTAGGGTCAGGAAGGCGACTGCTAGCAGGACTGGAATGATATATGTTAGTGGGTTAATGATATGGTTGATTAGTGTGTTGGTCATAGCTAAGGAGAGGATTTGAACCTCTGGCTTAAAGGGCTTAGGTCTTTTGCAGTTACCGGGCTCTGCCACCTTAGCGTGCCATTATCTGCGGCTGGGTGTGGTTGTGCCCCTTTCTTCGTTTTAGTTGTTTTCATCGAGTTGGGGTAGGGCGTGCTTTTGGTATGGGCCCCAATTCCCCGGTCCTTTCGTACTGGGGGAAGTTGCTGCATAGATAGAAACTGACCTGGATTGCTCCGGTCTGAACTCAGATCACGTAGGACTTTAATCGTTGAACAAACGAACCCTTAATAGCGGCTGCACCATTAGGATGTCCTGATCCAACATCGAGGTCGTAAACCCTTTCGTCGATATGGACTCTGGGAGAGGATTGCGCTGTTATCCCTGGGGTAACTTGGTTCGTTGATCAGGCGTGTTGGCCTGGGTCTTTTGGTCAGATTTTCTGCTGCTTAGAGCTGTGTCTCTTGGTTTTGAGGATTGTATCCTTGGTCCACATGGAGGTTTGATTTTTCTCCGCGGTCGCCCCAACCGAAGGCATGTGTGGCCAGTGGTTGTTGTGCTTATGCCTTTGGGAGGGATGTTTGGCATGGTTGGCCTTGTGCCTTAAGCTCCACAGGGTCTTCTCGTCTTATGTTGTTATGTCCGCTTCTGCACGGACAGATCAGTTTCATTGACTGGAGGCGGGAGACAGTTGAGCCCTCGTGGTGCCTTTCATACAGGTCTTCATTTAAAAGACAGGTGATTACGCTACCTTCGCACGGTCAGAATACCGCGGCCGTTGAACTTTTGGTCACGGGGCAGGCGGGACCTCTTATACTTTGTGTGTTTGCAAGAGGCGATGTTTTTGGTAAACAGGCGAGGCTCATGTTTGCCGAGTTCCTTCCGTCTCTTTTAGTCTTTCCTTTGTGGTTGGCACTCCTGTGTTGGGTTAACGGTGTATGTTGCAGTTGTTTCTTGGTTTTAGTGTTTGCTGCATTTCCCTCTTGGCTTGGGTCCGTTGGTTTGTTAGTGAGTGGTTCGATCTAACGTGCACATGTGCCTGGAGAAGGTCGTGTCTTCTTATTACTGGTTTTAGCATAATTTCTTCTATGTTGGCATAGAATAGCTTAGTATTATTAGGGGAGTGGGATGTTTTATCGTGATAATGGACTTGTTTGTTGGTTTGAGCTTTGACGCTTTCTATGTTGGTGGCTGCTTTTAGGCCCACTGCGACTGGGTGTCTTTGTTATTGTGATCCTTATCCTCCTGTGCAAGGTTGTGTTCTTTTTCAGGGGGGCTGTACCCCCCATGACTAACTCTCGGAGCTGTTGTTTTGGTCTTTGGTGTTGTTGGTGTTTGGTTTAGGCAGGCTTCGAGGCTGAACTTATATTCATTTCCTAAGCAACCAGCTATCACTAAACTCGTTAGGTTTGTCGCCTCTACTTGGAGATCTTCCCACTCTTTTGCCACAGAGACGGGTTGGCCCTTGGCTGGCTGTCTCGAAGTAGCTCGTTTAGTTTCGGGGGGTCAGACTATAGGTCTCTTTGCCTGGGAGTTCTAGCTAAATCATGATGCAAAAGGTACGAGGTTGTGTCTCTGCTTTTTTGCGCTTTTACGGGTTTTTTCATTTCTTTTTCAGCTTTCCCTTGCGGTACTTTTTCTATTGCTCTAGTTCGTGCTTTTTTCTGTCTCCTATACTAGAAGGGGAAAATGGTTTAGTGGGTGAGTTTGGGGTGTGTTGGTATGTATGGTTGTGTGCTTGTTTGGGTTGTTAGGCTAGCTATTTAGCTCAGGGCGACTCGGTTTGCACGAGTGTCTTCTCGGTGTAAGGGAGATGCTTTAGCCTATTTTAGCTACGCTCTGATTGTTCCAAGTACACCTTCCGGTACACTTACCATGTTACGACTTGCCTCCTCTTGTGTTGGTTATTTGTTTATTGTATTTGTAGTATGTTTGTTGAGGAGAGTGACGGGCGGTGTGTGCGCGTCCCATGGCCGGTTTCAAAAAGACTCTCTATTTCTTTTTTACTGCTAAATCCGTCTTTGGACTCAGGTTTCACTGTGTCGTTCGCAAGTATTCTGGGTTGAGAAAATGTAGCCCATTTCTTCCCACTTCGTGCGCTACACCTCGACCTGACGTTTTGAGTTGTACTCTTTGGGCTTACTGTTGGGCCTTCATAGGGTAAGCTGGCGACGGCGGTATATAGGCGGGGTTGGCTAGGAGTGGTGAGGTTTAACGGGGGTTATCGGTTGTAGAACAGGCTCCTCTAGGTGGGTTTGGGGCACCGCCAAGTCCTTTGGGTTTAAAGCTAGCGCTTGTAGTTCCCTGGCGGATAGTATTTGTGTCTTACTATCAGAGTTTATGGCCGAGCATAGTGGGGTATCTAATCCCAGTTTGTGTCTTGGCTGTCGTGGGTTCTAGGGGTTTATTAGTTAAAGCTACTTTCGTGGTTGGGCCTCGTCTCTTCAGGTGCGTATGACAGCTGGGAGGGGCTTTGGCTTTAGTTGGGTGGGCGTCCTATAACCACTCTTTACGCCGGGTGGCTGTCAATTTGGACTTCTCGTATAACCGCGGTGGCTGGCACGAGATTTACCAGTCCTTGTCAACTTTGGCTAGGTCAAGCTTTCGCTAATTGCCTAATGTCTATCACTGCTGAGTTCCCTTGGGGGTGTGGCTGAACAAGGCGTCTTGGGCTGCGTATGTGCGTGCCTGATGCCAGCTCCTCGTCCCCAGTAGGGGAGTGAGGGCATTCTCACAGGTTTGCCGAGACTTGCATGTGTAAGCTCTGTTGAAATTGACAGTAAAGCCAGGACCAGGCCTTTGTGCTGGCGGAGCTTTATTACAGCCCGATCTTAACATCTTCAGTGTTACGCTTTGGTCTAAGCTACGCTAGC